TACATGAAGCCATGATCTAATAGATATCTAGAAATCTTATTCTATCTAATTCTACCTAATATTCTATATTGATTCTCTATAGTATCTAAATTCGAAATATATAATCTAAAAAAAAAAAAGATAAAGAAATAAGGAGAAATGGAGATATAAAAAAAAGCTATCCTGTGTTCTGGAATCAAAGAAGGATATAGAAAAGGTCTTTGCTATGTCTCTTATGTTATGAAACTTTTTTTATGGGAAAGAAAGGAATAGTTATTTATTCCTATAGAGCATCTAGGAGTAAAAAGATTTAATCGGAAATATCGACGGATTTCCGCAGAGCCCAAAGAAATATGAAAATGAAAAGAGAGACCCACTGTTCCGATTTCATCTATATCGAATTTTATATCGAATTTTAATATCAGGATAGTGGATATAATAATAATTCAATGGGTTAGGTTCACTTACTTTTTCTTTTGTTGATTTCGAATCTTTAATTTTTTTTTTGATTAAAATAATGTAAAGTCAAATAGGAATGTTTGGCGATTCAAAAGAAAATTTATCACTAGTATTACTATACTATAACTTATTAGAATGCTAACTTATGCTAATTCATTCATTTTTAGAATTATACGCTTTCTTACTTTTTGATATTACAAATATCAACAGTATCTCTAGTCTCGCTTAAAATATGAATACTCCCACGAGAGTTTTAAGGTAAAAGCCCCTTATCGGGTTTGAACCGATGACTTACGCCTTACCATGGCGTTACTCTACCACTGAGTTAAAAGGGCCTGTTTCATTTTATTCCTTAAAAAACCACTATGAGTTTAGTGAATATAAATATATTGAATTATAACATATTTCTAGATATATATTTTATTTGCATAATGGCTTATTCCCCAACGAAAAATTGGATTTACAGCAATTTTATTTACCTAGTGCATATAGGGTAACCTAGGAAATATAGGGCAAATAAAAAAGGTTTTTGACAGTGGATTTCATACATATCAATCCAATGAATGGACTCAAGACGGACTCTAATTGAATCGACGTCTATCATAACGAAATTCATTGGATTGATACATGTACCTACGAATTCAACATAGATTCAAGATATTTTATTGAGTAGTTGATGAAGAGATTCGATGAACAAAATTCTTATAAAAAAGTCCAAATCATAAATATAAATTCTAAATGGAAATTTTAGTAGATAATAAAAAATAGATTTATATAGAATAGCGATTCTAATGAATGATTCAGAAATAGACAAAAAATTATATGGAATCATGAAAGACGAAAAAAGACTTCGGATCTAGTCAGACCATATCATTCTATTGTATATTGACAATTTCAAAAAACTGCTCATACTATGAGCATAGTGTGCTGGTGGTCGGGCAACTATGCCCCCATCGTCTAGTGGTTCAGGACATCTCTCTTTCAAGGAGGCAGCGGGGATTCGACTTCCCCTGGGGGTAAGGTATTACGAAAGGAAAAATTGATCAGGGATTCTCAGTAAGCCCAGAATTTATTCTTCCTGGGTCGATGCCCGAGCGGTTAATGGGGACGGACTGTAAATTCGTTGGCAATATGTCTACGCTGGTTCAAATCCAGCTCGGCCCAATAATTCGTTAATTCACACACATGAAATGATATAACCCCTTTGTTCTCCAGAAATGCCCGATACGAAAGAAAAAAAAAGGAAAATTGTTGTCTCACCCGCTATTTTTTGTTTGGCTCTTTTCTTTTCCTTTTTTTTTTTCAAAAAAGATTAGGATCTTGCTGATGATCTAGATTCATATCATGATCTGTAAGTATAAAGTTTAAGAAAAAAAAAAGAGTTTTTTTCTTTCCATTACTTTATTATTTTTTTCATTGAAAGAACGATTATCAATCGATTTGGAAATAAGTAAAGGATTACTCGTAATCCTTGCTGTTCGCACTAAAAAGCATTGATATATATATCACTCACGTCTCTGTTATAAGATGACGATTCTAATCTAAATAGAAAGTCTTTGAATGAAATCATAAGACTATGTATACCGTATACTTTATTTCCCTGGGATTGTAGTTCAATTGGTCAGAGCACCGCCCTGTCAAGGCGGAAGCTGCGGGTTCGAGCCCCGTCAGTCCCGACGGATCAAAATGTAATACTAATACAAAAAAAAATACATAAATTTCTCTCTCCTTTTTCTGTTTTCTGTAAAAAGAGGACAAATAGCATAATGTCATTCCCAAGGGATCCTTCTTCATTTTTCTTTTTTTTTTTTGCTTTTATCCTTTGTTTGGGTTTGTTTGTAACCAATGTAAGCGTAAAGGCGTTTAGATGAGACTTCATCAGATGAGAAAGCAGTCGTTTAGAGAAAAGAAAGAATGGAAAAAGTGATCAATAAAAAAGAAAGTCAAGAATTTTTTGATTCGGTATGGATAAAGGATCTTCCTATGTTATACTATTTAATTCTCGACGATGAATCGATTTCATAGTTCAGATATTGTTATTCATGATATTTCATTTACAGGCGAAAGAGTTATCATCTCTATGGGATTAAATCCCGAGTTATTGTGAAGTAAAGAAAAATCAAATAAATAGTGAGATTATGGAAGTAAATATTCTCGCATTTATTGCTACTGCACTGTTCATTCTAGTTCCTACTGCCTTTTTGCTTATAATATACGTAAAAACTATCAGTCAAAGTCAGGGCGATAAAGTTGAATGAAACTTGACTTCTTAATTCTTGTGAATGATTGAAGAAACAAAATGAAAAGAATTCCAATTTGGTGTCTTAAATGAAATGAGCGGACTAGAATCAACAGTATTCTATGAGATTCGATAGTCTGAGTATGGTAGAAAGAAATAGGAATCTTTCTACCATACTCTCTATTATATTATTGTTATGTAGTGTATTTGTACTGGATAACGATGTAGGCGGCTTAATCTTAATATAGATCAATCTACAATCTAAATATGTATTTTCCTACATGTATATATGAATTATCGAGATGTATTCACTTAATTGAATGTTTAATAACCGAACCGCTTTCTTTTCTCTTTAAATGGTTTTAAACAGTAAAGGGGGAAACAGAACAAATAAAAAGGCAAATAGAAAGGTTAAAAAGGTTTACACTCTTCCGCATTGTCTAGATCTATAACACTGTTAAGAGCGGGGTTTATCAAAATCTAAATTTTAGGAAGAATTTGATTAGAAACGGATTTCCAATCATTTGTATTCATTCCTTATTTGTTTGATTGAAATGATATTATTCGTATTTTTTTGATTATTCATATATAGAATAGAAGTCATATATATATGAATATATGAAATAATATAGAAAGTTCTTATTCATATACAGGATTATTGTTATTCAATATATATTTGAATATTCATAGACTACATTACTCTACTAGACTTCAATTGATGCAGTTTGATTCTTCAATTCGTAGTACCTCGACTCTAGAGTCCACTTCTTCCCCATACTACGAGTGAAAGGGAAAATGTAAAGACTACCATTAAAGCAGCCCAAGCGAGACTTACTATATCCATGTGAATTCTATCCCCTATCTCTATGAATATGAAGGAATTATTCCATTATTAGTCACTAATAATAGTAGAATTATTGGCACAGAGTCAAAAAAGGATTTTGCTCCATACCATTGATGAAACGATCTAATAAATCCAATTCAATTCTAATAAGTTAGTATACGATTTGTAGTAGAATCGGTTACAAGCAAAACAAGCAGCGACGCTTTTGGAAGTATCAAGAAAATCTTTCTAACATGTAGGAACAATAATCTGTTTTGTTTATTCCTTAACTCAAACGTCTAAAAAAGATAGAATCAAGATGGATCGCTATTTATTACATACCCCTCTTTTTTTCCATTTGATCGAATCTGTATCTTACCTTCTCCCCATTCTCTATGTAAAACAATGGTAAGACAGTCTAGTCAAGAATAGAATAGGAATTCCCTAAAAGAACTTCGTTTTTTTCTATAAAAAAAGTAAAAAAGGCAAATTAATCCATTCAATCAATCTAATTAGTATTGATTGATTGAATGCCCCAGTACTCAGAGATTTTTATGAGTCTGTAGACAAAGTACCTTACGCCATTTCTGCAATTACTAATTAACTTCCTCTTGAGTATTCACTCTACTTTAAGATCCAATCAGTAGACATTGCATTAGTAGTGTAAGGGCTATCAGATTAAGATTTAAAAATTCCCCACTACTAGAAACTTGCCTTGAATCCGAGACGAAAGGATTTACAGCACTTTAGAGGACAGAACTTTCAGATGTTTAGAATCAAGCAAGTATCAAGAATCCTTTTCTTCCGTTGGGATTACGTTGAGGGCAAATTTGGCAAGTTAAATCAGCAAAACAATAGGGGTATTTCGAAGGTTTTGTTGATCAGGCGACACCCGGATTTGAACTGGGGAAAAAGGATTTGCAGTCCCCCGCCTTACCGCTCGGCCATGCCGCCAAGACGATACAAAATAGCTAAAAATACCTCCCCTTTTCTTTTTAGATTGAGTTGAGAAAAAAATGTGGCTTTTCAGTAACAAAAGAAAAGCAAAAATTCATGACAAATCGGGACCATTAACTATGTGACTGTGAATTCATGAACGATTCTCGGATTTTAATCTACAATTTATAAAATTGTCTTTCCCTAATGATATAAAAAATCCAAATTAATACATAACTAATCAAGATTAAAAAAAAACTCTTCTCAGTTATATTAATATTATAATAGCAATTATGCATATATGTAAACCCCAGCCAGAACCTAAATCGTTTTACAGATATCTAATCAAATATCTTAACTGTTCTGTATATGATTTTTATCTATAGAAAAAAGTAACTTTGATAGAACACGACATAGGCTGTCCCGAATAGAAATTCAATAAAGGAGGAGATATGTATAGATAGCTAGAGTCATATCTGAACATGTTTAATAAATACAAGTCTTCTTACGCACTTAAATCATATTATATGAATTAGACTAAAAAATTAGGTAAAAACGTCTCCTTTATATTATATGCGAATCTTTTTTTTAACTGAATCGATGAAAAATGAAATATTAATCAACTTTTTCGTTTTTCTGATTATTATGTCTTTCTCTCATCAAACAGACCAAATCCGGAATACGTTTAGTTTGCTGGTATCTAATCGGATTGTAATATGTAATATCATAATAGTGGTAAAAATGAAATAACTTTTGCTATTTTATACAAAGCTAAAACTCCATAAAATAAGTCTAAGTTAAGTCAAATTTTTCATTTTATTTCCATTTGTATTGTATCTGTTTCAAATTCCAATTTGCTCTTTATTCCGATGTTCATACTAGGATAAAATTTCATGTGATTTAGTAAACAGAATATTCAATTCCATCGTTGCTAGATCGATCCATATTTTTGGATAAAGAATGATTCAATAATGGGATTTTTTCGATAAATGAGAAATTCAAAATGCTGGGGGGGGATGGAAATGAGGGAACGTTTACAATACCTGGGTTTAATCAGATACAATTTGAAGGGTTTTGTAGGTTTATTGATCATGGCTTAACCGAAGAACTTTATAAGTTTCCAAAAATTGAAGATACAGAGCAAGAAATTGAATTCCAATTATTTGCGGAAACATATCAATTGGTGGAACCATTGATAAAAGAAAGAGATGCTGTATATGAAGCAATCACATATTCTTCTGAATTATATGTATCCGCGAGATTAATGTGGAAAACCAGTAGGGATATGCAAAAACAAAGCCTTTTTATTGGAAAGATTCCTCTAATGAATTCCCTGGGAACCTCTATAGTAAATGGAATATACAGAACTGCGATCAATCAAATCTTGCAAAGCCCCGGTATCTATTATCGGTCCGAAGCGGACCATAACGGAATTTCGGTATATAGCGGCACCATAATATCAGATTGGGGAGGAAGATTTGAATTAGAGATTGATAAAAAAGCAAGGATATGGGCTCGTGTAAGTAGGAAACAGAAAATCTCTATTCTAGTTCTATCATCAGCTATGGGTTTGAATCTAAGGGAAATTTTAGAAAATGTTTGCTACCCTGAGATTTTCTTGTCTTTTCTAAATGAGAAGGAGAAAAAAAAAATAGGGTCAAAGGAAACTGCTATTTTGGAGTTTTATCAACAATTTACGTGTGTAGGCGGAGACCCAGTATTTTCTGAATCTCTATGTAAGGAATTACAAAAAAAATTCTTTCAACAAAGATGTGAATTAGGAAGGATTGGTCGACGAAATATGAACCAGAGATTGAATCTTGATCTACCTCCCACTAATACATTTTTGTTACCGAGAGATATATTGGCGGCTGCGGATTATTTGATTGGAATGAAATTTGGAATGGGCACGCTTGATGATATGAATCATTTAAAAAATAAGCGTATTCGTTCGGTTGCGGATCTCTTACAAGATCAATTTGGATTGGCTTTGGTTCGTTTAGAAAATATGGTTCGAGGCACTATATGTGGAGCAATTAGACATAAATTGATACCGACTCCTCAGAGTTTGGTACCTTCAACTCCATTAACAACTACTTATGAATCCTTTTTCGGGTTACACCCATTATCTCAAGTTTTAGATCGAACTAATCCATTGACACAAACAGTTCATGGGAGAAAGTTGAGTTATTTGGGACCTGGAGGATTGACAGGGCGAACTGCGAATTTTCGGATACGAGATATCCATCCTAGTCACTATGGACGCATTTGTCCAATTGACACGTCTGAAGGAATCAACGTTGGGCTTATTGGATCCTTAGCAATTCATGCGAAAATTGGGCATTGGGGCTCTCTAGAAAGCCCGTTTTATGAAATCTTTGAAGAATCAAAATCAAAAAAAAACCGGATGTTTTATTTATCACCAAATAGGGATGAATACTATATGATCGCAGCAGGAAATTCTTTGGCACTGAGTCGAGGTATTCAGGAAGAACAGGTTGTTCCAGCTCGATATCGTCAAGAATTCCTGACTATTGCATGGGAACAGGTTCATCTTCGCAGTATTTTTCCCTTCCAATATTTTTCTATTGGAGCTTCCCTTATTCCTTTTATCGAGCATAATGACGCGAATCGAGCTTTAATGAGTTCTAATATGCAACGTCAAGCAGTTCCGCTTTCTCAGTCCGAGAAATGCATTGTTGGAACTGGAGCGGAACGACAGGTGGCTCTAGATTCAGGAGTTTCTGTTATAGCCGAACATGAGGGAAGGATCATTTATAACGAGACTGACAAAATTTTTTTATTAGGCAATGGGGATATTTTCAATATTCCATTAGTTGTGTATCAACGTTCTAACAAAAATACTTGTATGCATCAAAAAGGTCGGGTTCAGCGGGATAAGTGCATTAAAAAGGGACAAATTTTAGGAGATGGTGCCGCTACAGTTGGTGGCGAACTCACTTTGGGTAAAAACGTATTAGTAGCTTATATGCCGTGGGAGGGTTACAATTCTGAAGATGCGGTACTCATTAGCGAGCGTCTGGTATATGGAGATATTTATACTTCTTTTCACATACGGAAATATGAAATTCAGGCTCATGTGACAAGTCAAGGTTCCGAAAGGATCACTAACGAAATACCCCATCTAGAAGCCCATTTACTCCGAAATTTAGACAAAAACGGAATTGTGGCGCTGGGATCGTGGGTAGAGACGGGCGATATTTTAGTAGGTAAATTAACGCCTCAGATGGCAAAAGAGTCATCGTATGCCCCTGAAGATAGGTTATTACGAGCCATACTTGGCATTCAGGTGTCGAGTTCAAAGGAAACTTGTCTAAAACTCCCTACAGGTGGTAGGGGCCGAGTTATTGATGTTAGATGGGTCCAGAAAAAAAGGGGTTCGGATTCTAAGCCAGAAACAATTCGTGTATATATTTTACAGAAACGTGAAATCAAAGTAGGCGATAAAGTAGCTGGAAGACATGGAAATAAAGGTATCGTTTCAAAAATTTTGCCTAGACAAGATATGCCTTATTTGCAAGATGGAAGAACTGTTGATTTGGTCTTCAACCCATTAGGAGTACCTTCACGAATGAATGTAGGACAGATATTTGAATGTTCGCTGGGGTTAGCGGGAGATCTGCTAGATAGACATTATCGAATAGCGCCTTTTGATGAGAGATATGAACAAGAGGCTTCGAGAAAATTAGTGTTTTCTGAATTATATGAAGCCAGCAAGCAAACAGCTAATCCATGGGTCTTTGAACCTGAGTATCCCGGAAAAAGCAGAATATTTGATGGAAGAACAGGAAATCCTTTTGAACAGCCTGTTATAATAGGAAAGCCTTATATCTTGAAATTAATTCATCAGGTTGATGATAAAATACATGGACGCTCCAGTGGGCATTATGCACTTGTTACACAACAACCCCTTAGAGGAAGGGCCAAGCAAGGAGGACAACGTATAGGAGAAATGGAGGTTTGGGCTCTAGAGGGATTTGGTGTTTCTCATATTCTACAAGAGATGCTTACTTATAAATCTGATCATATTAAAGCTCGTCAAGAAGTACTTGGTACTACGATCGTTGGAGGAACAATACCTAAACCCGAGGATGCTCCAGAATCTTTTCGATTGCTCGTTCGAGAACTACGATCTTTAGCTTTGGAACTGAATCATTTCTTTGTGTCTGAGAAGAACTTCCAGATTAATAGGAAGGAAGCTTAATCGAAATTAATCATAATTTTTCTTCTATGATCGATCGGTATAAACATCAACAACTACGAATTGGATCAGTTTCTCCTCAACAAATAAGTGCTTGGGCCAATAAAATCCTACCTAACGGAGAGCTTGTTGGAGAGGTGACAAAACCCTATACTTTTCATTACAAGACCAATAAACCTGAAAAAGAGGGATTATTCTGTGAAAGGATTTTTGGTCCTATAAAAAGTGGAATTTGTGCTTGTGGAAATTATCGAGGAATCGGAGATGAAAAAGAAGACCTAAATTTTTGTGAACAATGCGGAGTCGAATTTGTTAATTCTCGGATACGCAGATATCAAATGGGCTACATCAAATTGGCATGCCCAGTAACCCATGTGTGGTATTTGAAACGTCTTCCTAGTTTTATCGCCAATCTTTTAGATAAATCTATTAAAGAATTGGAGGGCCTAGTATACTGCGATGTGTGATTTGATCGAAATTTTTATTTTACAGATTTGAAATGAAAAACTGTCATCCCATTTAATCGATAATCGAATTAGGATGCCCTGGATCTGACATGTCTCTTGGGAAGAGTAAGATGGAGCTCAGAATTTTGGGTGTATTCAATACTACCCAATAAAAAGGGAATTGGTCTATGGTCGATTCAGTCCCAAATAAATAGGAATTTCTAGTTGTACCTCGTGAAAACAGACTTCTTTCATTTCTGAAATTAAGCCTCTTTTTTTTAGAAAGAAATTTTGTTTAAGTAAACAAATAGGTCATGGTTGCAGAAGTCTATACATCGCATATAGGCTTTAAGAGCATCGGATAGAGGCTTTAATTTGAAAGTTTGAAGAAGGGCATCGTGGCATAACCGTCGAGGTGAAGTAGAGACCTAAAAGATCGAATGGAATAATACATAGACAAGTCAATCCCTCAAGAATTCCAAGGTACTTGGAATTAGTCCTTCGAAGGGAAGGAGACTACTCAAGAATTTCAATTTCATTTATCTCGTAATTTTGATAATTGACTAAATATAAACGAAAGAATTAAGAAAAGAAAATCTAAATAAAAAGGAAAAGAAAAAAGAATGAATAAATGAAATCTTACTTGGTCTTTATTGAGAACTTGAGTAAAGGGTAGGTCTTGTTTTGGAGGGACTTTTAGCAAATAAATTTGAAAGTGGTAACCCCGTTCGTTATCTTTATTTGGTGTAACTACTTGAGCCGGATGAAAGGAAACTTTCACGTCCGATTTTGAAGGGAGGAGATCTTATAGGATCCTATCCTAATTTTTCTTTTGCTAGGCCCATAGCAAAAAAACCTACTTTCTTACGATTACGGGGTTCATTCGAATATGAAAT